GATGAATTGAGTTGTAGACATGAAAGCGTAAGAACTCAACGGATTCCCTTCTTTGTTTGTCTGATTTGAGGGAGAAGGTCCCGTTGAGTTCTTAATCATTATAAGATTTTTTTAGAAGTTCATTGAAGAAGTTCTATTTACTCAACAAATTTTCCCCTCCTCTTTTGTTTGTCCACCACTTTTGATATTTATAGTATACGTAATTATTATTTATTATAAGATAATATAATAATAAATATAAATAAAATACGTAATAACTCTAAAAAAACGTTCTGATACGTCTGTAAAAAATTGAAACTAACACTAGGAATGTTTGACGAACAGTATAAAGAATCATTATTATTTCGACACAAGAAAAGGATTTTTCACACCCTTTTCTTGTGTCGAAGACTAGGAAGACGAATAACCCCTCCCAGAAATATTTGTTCCCTTCATTTCTATTTATCCGTTCTACTTCGCGTTTACTTTTGGATAGGATCTAGCCGAAGTGAATTGTATTAGAATCAAATGCATTTTATGACATTTCAATCTCACAATAGCAACATGATAACATCACCCCAATTTTGATTAAAAAATAAAAAAGAAAGAAGGGGTCAAGTCAAATAGTCTTCTTGACAATCTACATACTATGGCTAGGAGTGTGGTACAAAGAATTTCCGGCATCTCGTAGAAAAAGAGTATAAACAAACAAAAGGCTTTTTAGAATTTCATTTTTTATCATAAATAATCATAATTACTAAAAAAAAAAATTGGTTCTTTTTACAAACTTGATGTCGATAAATCCGCGAGTTTAGAAATTCATTTCGGACAATTGGACCTTCTCGAACTGTTTCTTTTTAAGAACCAAAAATATTTGTGCCAAAATAACAGATGCGAAGAAGAACAAAAGGCCTTGTACACGTAATGGATCTTGAAGTACTATTTCTGCATCTCCCTGACCAAATCCGCCCACATTAGGATTACTTGTCAACGGTTGATCCAATTTGATAGATTCGCCTTCTGAAACAAGAAGTTCTGGCCCCGGAGGGATAATATCAACCACTTGACGTCCATCCGATGCATCCGCTATGGTTATTTCGTATCCCCCCTTTTCTTTTCGTAGGATTTTACTTACTATACCTGATGCTGTAGCATTATAAACTGTATTGTTACTCTTGCTCCCATCAGGATAAATCTGGCCCCTTCCCCTGTTTCCACCTACGTATATAGGATATTTTAAGAAGTGAATGTCTTTCTTAGTAGCGGGGTCGGGGGAAAGAATAGGAAAGGTGATTTCACTATATTTCTGACCAGGAACAGGGCCTATGACAAGAATATTTTTTTGATTGGGGCGATAGCTCTGAAAAGACAGATTGCCCATCTTTTCTTTTATCTCGGGGGAAATACGATCGGGAGGGGCTAATTCAAAACCCTCTGGTAAAATAAGAACAGCCCCCACATTCAAAGCCCCTTTTTTACCATTAGCAAGAACTTGTTTCAGTTGCATATCATAAGGAATGCGAACAACTGCTTCAAATACAGTATCGGGAAGTACCGCTTGCGGAACCTCAATATCCACTGGTTTATTAGCTAAATGGCAATTGGCGCATACAATACGTCCAGTCGCTTCTCGTGGATTTTCATAACCCTGCTGTGCAAAAATGGGATATGCATTTGAAATGGATGTACGAGTTATGATATATATCATGAGCGATACGGAAATAGATCGAGTAATCTGTTCCTTTATCCAAGAAAAAGTATTTCTAGTTTGCATGGTCCAATCATTGATCCCGAAAATTTCTACAATAAATTGGGGTAGGTCACTAATGGAGTTTCCTATCCACGATTCTGTTATTTATTATTTACTGGAATAATTTGACTTGATTAATATATAGGAATATAGGATGAATCTCCGGGATGGGTAGAAATATAAAGTGTTCAATGCTTTGCTTATGTACAACTGCAAAGTAAGAAACATTATAATTGGATTAGGTAGATCGTTTTTCAGTCATTCATTGAATGATAAATTACTACAAGTGATGGAGATACGCGATTTAAATAACGGAAAATCCAATATTTTAAAATTGTATCTAGAATGACTGGAAAAGTGGAAACAAGACCAGATATAATTTGATCATTATGAACAAATCCAAAATCCTTGTAGACAAAGCCAATCATAAGTTCCCAACCATGGGGCGAATGAAATCCAATACATAAATCAGTTAATAAAAGAAGAGAAAAAGCTTTTATTGTGTCACTTAAGTTGTATAGGAATTCCTGAGTCCAAGAGTTAAGAATAACAAGTTCTTTATTACCCAAAATAGAATAACCACTTAGAATAATGAAACAGATTATATTTGTCGAGAAGTGCAAAATCGTATGAATACGACCCTTGTTGTGTATCTTAATTAATTGGATTGTTTCTTTGTGAATTCCTATACGAAGGTTTTTTAGATGTGTCTCCGAGTATTCCTTGATCATTTCCTCTAAGAACAGGAGTTCCTCTAATTCTATGAATTTTTCTAGAATACTCTTTTCTTCAATATCATTCAAAAAAGTTTCGGATTGCCTAGTATTCCACCAATTAGTAACCCACGATTCCAGACTTTTTTGAAATGAGAGAGAAATCCACCAGGGTAAAAATACTATAGATGCAAGATATAAAAGAGGAGTGAATGCTTTCTTTTTTGCCATTTTTTCATCTGTGAATTGTTAATGAACCCATCTCTCGACTCTATGTAATCTAATATTTATCTCACGCATCAGTTCTAGTACAAGTTATCGAACCTATGAATCTATTTACTCTTTTTTATTTGTGATTTCGTGGTTAGGCTTTGAATCTATAAAAAAAAATACAGAAATAGACGAAAAATTCGAATGAATAAATAATCAAAAAATATTGTTTCCCTATAAGTCAAATTCGAAGCACATATCTCTTTTCGATGAATTCCCCGAAAACCACTTTAAATAATGAATATTTTAAATAATGAATATGAATAAAAGATCTCTAAAAGAGTTTTTTTATACTTGTTCCATATATGTCTGCTTTGACTCGAATGAATGTTCTGAAGAAACCTCAATTAAGTTATGTTCTAGAAAAAGAGGATTCTTGCATTTTTGCCCTCCTGCTGAGAAAGCATTCATTTATGGGCTCATTTCTTAAAATATTTCAATTGGTACACGCAAGAAATAGGCCAATTCAGCAGCTTTTTGTTCCATTTCCCGTGGAGTAAAATTCTCATCAGTACGAGTCAATGGAATGGCTCCCTGGCCTCTGATATCCATATAAAGGACACGACGAGCATAAATACCCTCTTTCACTTCTATTCTGATGGACTGAATATCTTTTATAAGAAATCGGAGGAAGACCCGACGATTTTTTCCAGGAAATCCCCAACGAAAGATACACACTATTCCGTCTTTTCTATCAAATCGATCATAACCACTACCTACATTCCATGAAATTGTGCACCACAAATAGGAGCTAATAAAAAGACCTGCGATCCCATAGAAAGACATCACAATTCCTTGTGGAAAAAAAACTATTTGCTGAGACGGAAATAAAGATATCAAATTTCTACCAAGATAACTCGAGGTTCCAACCAACAAGAATCCTAATGAACCTAAAAAAAGGATAATAGCCCAGCAAAAATTACTTGTTTTTCGAGCCCCCGTTATAGGTTCTATCCATATATGTTCTGATCGACAACTCATACTTGATCCCGTTGCTTTTTTTGGAATTGAGAGAATACCCCAAATGAATTTGACTTTAGTCCGTTTGTTTCCGAAGTAACTCGCATCAACTAGCACTAGTTTGATGTGAACCTTTAGGAGTAATTCATTAAATTGGTTAGATCTAAACTAATAACATACCCTTCATATGATCTCACTAAAGATAGCCACATACATATAGATAGACCAACTTTACAGTTCAGCCATCCGCCGATTCGAGTCTATTTGAAAATAGCTAGAATATAGCATTTTCTGGAGACATAAGAGTTTTTCGGCGGAAGCCACTTATACCATATTTTGCTAAATGAATATCTGTGTTATGATACAAACGTCAGTTTTGAAAAAAAAAATAGATGAGATTTTGTGCCATCGGCTCTAAACAATCTTGTTTTTTTGAACATGAAGAAATAAAGAAGCCATTGCGATTGCCGGAAATACTAGGCCTACTAAAGGGACCAAAACAGAGGGAAAGTTAAAAGTTGTCATAGAATGGGTACCTCGATTTACTATTTGTACCTGTTATTATTATTTATTATTTAGATTTTATATTTATTATTTATAATATAAAGATATCTTATTATATATAAAGATATCTTATTATAATTTGATAATTCTAAATTGGAATTATTATTACTTAATAGATATTAAGTATAGATATAAGTATCTATCTAAGTGAGTATATAATGTAGTTTTTTATCTTTCTACATGAAAGATTTGAAAGAATATGGATGAGATATTATTTTCTTCATTTTTTGCTCTTGTCTTCGAATTTCATTTACTAAGCAAAAAGTTTCTTAAAAATGAATTAGATTCTATTTATTTAGATTCTATTGAAGGGTTTGTTAGAATCCCATCCAGCAGGGATTCTTAGTCAAAATAGGATTATCGTAAGATATAGAAAGATAAAAAATTCTATATTTTCTAGATTTTAATTCTATATGACGAGAAGAAGATATTTTTTTTTTTTTTTATTTGCCTAATTTCACGAAAATAAGAATTTCATCTTTTATCTTGTTGATAGAGGCTTCTTGATCAATAATCAGGAATATAGAAAAAGGGGTGGATTTTCAATTTTCTGTGACTTTTGATTCTTTATACAATTAGATCTTATGTCAACAAAGAAAACCCCATTCGTCTAATTTTGACTTGGATTCTGATAAACTAATTACTTTTTTGCTCAAAACAAAATAATTGAACTTAATGTTCTAATTTTGATTCAAAGGAAAGAAAGTGTGAAGTTGAAATAACTCACTCAAAACGCTTTTTAAAGGATTACGTGGTACGATTAG